TCTTTCATATAGTGGAAAAAGATATAGATATAATATAACGGATTCGAGATTGATTCCCAATAAGAGATTAAATCGCGCCAATATCAATCCCTTTCATTACAAGGCGAAGTTTCAATTAGTTACCCAACAGCAAGGAACTATTGGTACGTTCTTGAATCGAAATAAGGAATGCCAATCTTTGATAATTTTGTCATCATCCAACTGTTTTCGAATTAGTCCATTCAACGGTTCGAAATATAACAATGCGATAAAAGAATTGGATCCCCTAATCCCAATTAGGTATTTGTTAGGTCCCTTAGGTACTATTGTACCTAAAATAGCGAATTTTTATTCATCTTACCATTTATTAACTCATAATCATATATCGTTAAAGAAATATTTGCTACTTGACAATTTTAAACAGACTTTTAAAGTACTTAAATATTGTTTAATGGATGAAAATGGGAGAATTTATAATCTCGATCCATGCAGTAATATAATTTTGAATCCATTCCATTTAAATTGGTGTTTTCTCCATCATGATTCTGGTGAAGAGACCTCCATAATAATTTGCCTTGGGCAATTTATTTGTGAAAATGCATGTCTATTTAAATACGGACCACACATAAAAAAATCTGGTCAAATTTTAATTGTTCATGTTGATGCCTTAGTTATAAGATCGGCTAAGCCCTATTTGGCTACCCCAGGAACAACAGTTCATGGTCATTATGGAGAAATCCTTTATGAAGGAAAGACACTAGTTACATTTATATACGAAAAATCAAGATCTGGTGACATAACGCAGGGTCTTCCAAAAGTGGAACAGGTCTTAGAAGTGCGTTCAATTGATTCAATATCGATGAACCTCGAAAAGAGAGTTGAAAGTTGGAACGAACGTATACCAAGAATTCTTGGAATCCCCTGGGGATTCTTGATTGGAGCTGAGCTAACCATAGCCCAAAGTCGTATCTCTTTGGTTAATAAAATTCAAAAGGTTTATCGATCTCAGGGGGTACAGATACATAACAGGCATATAGAGATCATTGTACGTCAAATAACATCAAAAGTGTTGGTTTCAGAAGATGGAATGTCTAATGTTTTTTCACCCGGAGAATTAATAGGAATGTTGCGAGCGGAACGAGCGGGACGTGCTTTAGACGAAGCGATCAATTATCGGGCAATTTTATTGGGAATAACGAGGGCATCCCTGAATACTCAAAGTTTCATATCCGAAGCGAGTTTTCAAGAAACCGCTCGAGTTTTAGCAAAAGCCGCTTTACGAGGTCGTATTGATTGGTTGAAAGGACTGAAAGAGAACGTTGTTTTGGGGGGGCTTATTCCTGTTGGTACTGGATTCAAAAAATTAGTGCACCATTCAAGGGAAGACAAAAATGTTTATTTGGAAATAAAAAGGAAAAATTTATTCAAGTTGGAAATGAGAGATATTTTGTTATACCATAGAGAATTTTTTTGTTCTTGTGCTCCAAACAATTTTCATGGGACATCACAACAACCATTTACGCAATTTAATGATTTTTAAGAAGAGATTCATTCTTTTTACTTTAATTTTCTGGTTGGGTTGGTACGATTATGAATATTAATTTAGTAAAAAAAAAAATAATAATAATAAGTAATTAAAAGAAATTAATGGTTTGGGCCGTATATCAACGGTCAATCCACGGTAGAAAGAAGGTTCCGTCGGAACAATTATTTATTTCAGAGTACCTTGTCTCTTTGTTAAAAAAAAGAGGAAGTGTGGGGAAATGCGGAAAAAATGACAAAAAGATACTGGAACATCGATTTAGGAGAAATGATGAAAGCGGGAGTGCATTTTGGTCATGGTACTAGAAAATGGAATCCTAGAATGGCTCCTTACATCTCTGCAAAACGTAAAGGTATTCATATTATAAATCTTACGAGAACTGCTCGTTTTTTATCAGAAGCCTGCGATTTAGTTTTTAATGCAGCAAGTAGTGGAAAAACCTTTTTAATCGTTGGTACTAAAAATAAAGTAGCGGATTTAGTAGCATCAGCTGCAATAGGGGCTCGGTGTCATTATGTTAATAAAAAGTGGCTTGGTGGTATGTTAACGAACTGGTCCACTACGGAAACGAGACTTCATAAGTTCAGGGACTTAATAGTAGAACAAAAAATGGGGAAACTCAACCGTCTTTCCAAAAGAGATGCAGCAATGTTGAAGAGAAAATTATCTACCTTGCAAACATATTTGGGTGGGATCAAATATATGACGGGGTTACCCGATATTGTAATCATCGTTGATCAGCAAGAAGAATATACGGCTCTTCGAGAATGTGTCATTTTAGGGATTCCTACTATTTGTTTAATTGATACAAATTGTGATCCGGATCTCGCAGATATTTCAATTCCAGCCAACGATGATGCTATAGCTTCAATTCGATTCATTCTTAATAAATTAGTATTCGCAATTTGCGAGGGTCATTCTAGCTATATAAGAAATCGTTGATTATGATTAAGAATAATAAAATTAATTCATTGTTTGCGAACTCGATAGATTTATTGGATCGGTTACTATTTCTTGAACTTCAAAAAGAGATTAAATAAAAAGAGATCAAAATAAAGATTATGATTATATGATTTTGAGTATCCTAAATTCGATTTGTATTAATGATTAATGTTGGTGAGTTGAGAAAGAAATAAAATGGTTCAATCAAAATCAATTTTTAAGTTCGATTTATATCAGAGGAAAATATGAATGCTATACCATGTTCCATTAAAACACTCAATGGGTTATACGATATATCGGGTGTAGAAGTAGGCCAACATTTATATTGGCAAATAGGAGGTTTACAAATCCATGCCCAAGTACTTATCACTTCTTGGGTCGTAATTGCTATCTTATTAGGTTCAGTCATCATAGCAGTTCGGAATCCACAAACAATTCCGACCGACGGTCAGAATTTCTTCGAATATGTCCTTGAATTTATTCGAGACTTGAGTAAAACTCAGATTGGAGAAGAATATGGCCCCTGGGTTCCCTTTATTGGAACTATGTTCCTATTTATTTTTGTTTCTAACTGGTCAGGTGCTCTTTTACCTTGGAAACTTATACAGTTACCTCATGGGGAGTTAGCTGCGCCCACGAATGATATAAATACTACTGTTGCTTTAGCTTTACCCACGTCAGTGGCATATTTTTATGCGGGTCTTACCAAAAAAGGATTGGGGTATTTTGGGAAATACATCCAACCAACTCCAATACTTTTACCAATTAACATCCTAGAAGATTTTACAAAACCTTTATCTCTTAGTTTTCGACTTTTCGGGAATATATTGGCTGATGAATTAGTAGTTGTTGTTCTTGTTTCTTTAGTACCTTCAGTAGTTCCTATCCCCGTTATGTTTCTTGGTTTATTTACAAGCGGTATTCAAGCTCTTATTTTTGCAACTTTAGCCGCGGCTTATATAGGTGAATCCATGGAGGGTCATCATTGATTAGCTTTTTTAAAAGGCTTTTTTAACTTAATCGAATTCATGCATGGTTCCAAATACGCACTTGGTTGGACAACATAATACATAAACATATATAGATACAATACATATGTATAAACGACCCAATCTCGTAGGAGGGAAGATAGACGATATTACGGAATTGGAAAAATGGGTTAGGGGGTCTAGTAAAACTAGATATATGTAATGTCTGGCCCTTACATATATTTCGAAAAATGATTCTCAAATCCAATTCAATATAAAAATAAAATGCAAACGGTTTACATTATGGAAGAAACAAATGTATATGTGATATTAGATATTTACTAGTTACTAGTTATATAGGGATTATCCTTATGGACTAGATAAATGGACTATATAAATTATAGAATAAATTATAGAATTTTATTTATATATTTTTATATTTTATTTATTCCTATTTCTTTTCTAATATATTATTAATATCTATTTATATATTTATAGTATTACTATACTATAATACTATAGTATTTATTATTACTATAACTATATTGATATTGTATCATTAATATCATTAACCATTTTTTTTTTTGTACGAGGAACTTACTATGAATCCACTGGTTTCTGCCGCTTCCGTTATTGCTGCTGGATTGGCCGTAGGGCTTGCTTCCATTGGACCTGGAGTTGGCCAAGGTACTGCTGCGGGCCAAGCTGTCGAGGGTATTGCGAGACAACCAGAAGCGGAAGGTAAAATACGAGGTACTTTATTGCTAAGTCTAGCTTTTATGGAAGCTTTAACAATTTACGGACTAGTCGTGGCATTAGCACTTTTATTCGCAAATCCTTTTGTTTAATTTAATCCTAAAATTAGAAATGTGAAAACGTACGTTATACGTTTCTTTCTTAGTTTGGTTTATTAACTCGGACTTGCCGTTTGCTTCTTCTAATTATATCAACACTTTTATAATTATTTATGAGACAATACCCCGGAAAGGGCTTATTTTAGATTTGAGGATGAAGAATTCACGGATCCGTTCGCTTTCTTCCTTCCCATTTCCACTCTTAGTACAACAGAAACCTTTTTATTTTTACTAGGAAACGAAACGTTTAAAGAAACGAAATATTTCGCAATTGGTGTTGGTATGAGACCTAATCTTTTTATGGAGAACTTAAAAGAATAAGAAATTTTAAATAAATTATAAATTACTAAATTATTTAATCTATTCCCATAAAAAAATAAATTAATAAAAAGAAATCGATCAGGGCGAGGCGAGTGAGGTGATACAAAAAGAACTATGTTCTTTGTTAGTCTTATCTATAAGAAAGAGGAGAGTATATGAAAAATATAACCGATTTTTTCGTTTCCTTGGGCTATTGGCCATCCGCCGGAAGTTTCGGGTTTAATACTGATATTTTAGCAACAAATCTAATAAATCTAAGTATAGTGCTTGGTGTATTGATTTTTTTTGGAAAGGGAGTGTGTGCGAGTTGTATATTTCAAGAATAGGTTGGATCCAACCAGCTGCACATTATTATGATTCTTTATTTTTTTTTTTTTTTTTTTTTATAAGAAA